GAATCGAAAAAGAAATCTTTATTGGTTCTACCTCCTCTTTTTTATGAAGAGAATGAATCTTTTTATCGAAGGATCAGAAAAAAATCGGCCCGGATCTACTGCGGGAATGATTTGGAAGATCCAAAACGAAAAACAGCGGTATTTGCTAGCAACAACATAATGGAGGCAGTCAATCAATATAGATTGATCCGAAATCTGATTCAAATCTATGGGTACATAAGAAATGTATCTAATCGATTCTTTTTAATGAATAGATCCGATCACAACTTCGAATATGGAATTCAAAGGGATCAAATAGGAAATGATACTCTGAATCATATAACTATAATGAAATATACGATCAACCTACATTTATCGAATTTGAAAAAGAGTCAGAAGAAATGGTTTGATCCTCTTATTTCTCGAACCGGGAGATCCATGAATCGGGATCCTGATGTATATAGATACAAATGGTCCAATGGGAGCAAGAATTTCCAGGAACATTTGGAACATTTCCTTTCTGAACAGAAGAACCATTTTCAAGTAGTGTTCGATCGGTTACGTATTAATCAATATTCGATTGATTGGTCCGAGGTTATAGACAAACAAGATTTGTCTAAGTCACTTCGTTTCTTTTTGTCCAAGTCACTTCTCTTTTTGTCCAAGTCACTTCTCTTTTTGTCCAAGTCACTTCCCCTTTTCTTTGTGAGTATCGGGAATACCCCCATTCATAGGTCCGAGATCCACATCTATGAATTGAAAGGTCCGAATGATCAACTCTGCAATCAGTTGTTAGAATCAATAGGTGTTCAAATCGTTCATTTGAATAAATTGAAACCCTTCTTATTGGATGATCATGATACTTCCAAAAGACCGAAATCCTTGATCAATGGAGGAACAAGATTACCATTTTGCTTCAAAAAGATACCAAAGTGGGTGATTGACTCATTCCATACTAGAAATAATCGCAGGAAATCCTTTGATAACATGGATTCCTATTTATCAATGATATTCCATGATCGAGACAATTGGCTGAATCCCGTGAAACCATTTCATAGAAGTTCATTGATATCTTCTTTTTATAAAGAAAATCCACTTCGATTCTTGAATGATCCAAATCGCTTCTGGTTCTATTGTAACAAAAGATTCCCTTTTTATGTGGAAAAGACCCGTATCAATAATTATGATCCTACATATGGACAATTCCTCACTATCTTGTTCATTCGCAACAAAATATTTTCTTCGTGCGTCGGTAAAAAAAAACATATTTTTGGGGAGAGAGAGACTATTTTGCCAATCGAGTCACAGGTATCTGACATATTTATACCTAACGATTTTACACAAAGTGGTGACGAAAGGTATAACTTGTACAAATTTTTCCATTTTCCAATTCGATCCGAGCCATTCGTTCGTAGAGCTATTTACTCGATCGCAGACATTTCTACAACACCTCTAACAGAGGAACAAATAGTTAATTTTGAAAGAACTTATTGTCAGCCTCTTTCAGATATGAATCTATCTGATTCAGAAGGGAAGAACTTGCATGAGTATCTCAGTTTCAATTCAAACATGGATTTGATTCACACTCCATGTTCTGAGAAGGATTTCCCATCTGGAAAGAGGAAAAAAAAACGGAGTCTTTCTCTAAAGAAATGCGTTGAGAAAGGGCAGATGTATAGAACCTTTCAACGAGATAGTGCTCTTTTCAATCTCTCAAAATGGAATCTCTTCCAAACATATATGCCATGGTTCCTTACTTCGACAGGGTGGAAATATCTAAATTTCACCACCCTTTTAGAGATTTTTTCAGAACCATTGCCGATACTAAGGATACTAAGTAGCAGGCACAAATTTGTATCCGTTTTGAGAGATATTATGCATGTATCAGATATATCATGGCCAATTCCTCAGAAGATTCTTCCACAATGGACTCTGACTCTGAAAAGTCAGATTTCGAGTCTGATAAGTGAGATTTCGAGTAAGTGTTTACAGAATCTCCTTCTGTCCGAAGAAACGATTCATCGAAATAATGAGTCACCCGTTCCATTGATATGGACATATCTGAGATTAACAAATGCTCGGGAGTTCCTCTATTCAATCCTTTTCCTTCTTCTTGTTGCTGGATATCTCGTTCGCATACATCTTCTCTTTGTTTCCCGAGCCTCTAGTGAGTTACAGACAGAGTTAGAAAAGATCAAATCTTTGATGATTCCATCATACATGATTGAGTTGCGAAAACTTTTGGATAGGTATCCTACATCTGAATCTGAACTGAATTCTTTCTGGTTAAAGAATCTCTTTCTAGTTGCTCTGGAACAATTAGGAGATTTTCTGGAAGAAATACGGGTTTCTGCTTCTGGTGGCAACATGCTATTGGTTGGTGGTTCCGCTTATGGGGTCAAATCAATACGTTCTAAGAAGAAATATTTGAATATCAATCTCATCGATCTCAGAAGTATCATACAAAATCCCATCAATCGAATCGCTTTTTCGAGAAATACGAGACATCTAAGTCGTACAA